GGAAGCTATTCCGGTAATAGGATCGCCTTTGGTAGAGTTATTACGTGGAAGTGCTAGTGTGGGACAATCCACTTTGACCCGTTTTTATAGTTTACACACTTTTGTATTACCCCTTCTTACTGCTGTATTTATGTTAATGCATTTCCTAATGATACGTAAGCAAGGCATTTCTGGTCCTTTATAGAGAATATAGACCATAGCTATATTGTAACCAATAATTTATCTTATTACTTGGGGGAGGAACAATAGTATTTCATTGCTACAAATATGGATTATTGAAAAAAAATAAGACATGTATTTGGATATTTCCTTTCAACTACAACAATATTCTATTATTTATTTGATATGACATGAATAGTTGAAGGGAATTCCCCGAAGAGAAAATGGATTATGGGAGTGTGTGACTTGAACTATTGATTGGGCCGTGCAGAAATATGCCTTTATCTGCTACATTGGAATTCACAACCAAATGTGTCTTTGTTTCAACCACCGTGTAAGCCCCATACAAAGGATAGGCTGGTTCGCTTGAAGAGAATCTTTTCTATGATCAGACCTGACGATGTTGTGTATAAATAGGACTCCGTAAGATCCAGTAGAATAAGTGATTTGGCATAATCCAAATTAGATTTTATTTTTTTTTTACTTTCTTATCTTAATAGTATGAAAATGCATTCATTTCTTCTGCATCGACCCGATTTAATTATACTATCGGAGTGAAACAAGGGATCTAAAGAAGAGCAAAGGCTAGACTATATTAGTAACAAGTAAATCCTTTGTATGTAAAAAATCTCGATATATTTTTGGGATAAAGGTGAATCGCAAGGCCTAAGACGACCCATAAAGCACTTGATCACGATCAACTTTGTACGCCTACTTGGGTATTGAGCATTTACCTGTAAAAATTAAATTCCTTGGAATGTATAATTGCAACTCCGTAAAATGGAATCGGGTAACTTTTTTCTTACATATGGAACCATTCATATATGTGGGGATAACATATAGATTTATTTTAAACATATAGAATATAGATTTATTTTATAGGTATCCGTTTGTATCCATTTGATTCGATTGACTTTTGCTTGAGCCGGATGATGAAAAATTATCATGTCCGGTTCCTTTGGGGGATGGATCTAGAAAAATTCACCTATCCTAATAACAAAAAAACCTGACTTGAACGATCCTGTATTAAGAGCTAAATTAGCTAAAGGTATGGGTCATAATTATTATGGGGAACCCGCATGGCCCAATGATCTTTTATATATTTTTCCAGTAGTAATTCTCGGTACTATTGCTTGTAACGTGGGCTTAGCGGTTCTAGAACCTTCAATGATTGGTGAACCCGCGGATCCATTTGCAACTCCTTTGGAAATATTACCTGAATGGTATTTCTTTCCTGTATTTCAAATACTTCGTACAGTACCTAACAAGTTATTGGGTGTTCTTTTAATGGTTTCAGTACCCGCGGGATTATTAACAGTACCGTTTTTGGAAAATGTTAATAAATTCCAAAATCCATTTCGTCGTCCAGTAGCGACAACCGTTTTTTTGATTGGTACTGCAGTAGCCCTTTGGTTGGGTATTGGAGCAACATTACCGATTGATAAATCCCTAACTTTAGGTCTTTTTTAAATTGAATCAATTAAAAAAAAAAATATCATGATGTGCGTATCTAGGGAGTAGCCACTTCAAAGGCAAAGTGAATTCTCCCTAGATACATTTATTCAATTCTGGTCCGAATCTATGGATTGTGCTGAAGGTTCAAAATCCATTGGATTAAAAATTTTGATAAATCAATTTCGAAATGCTTTTTCTACTTCTTTTCTAGAATGCCCAATATTTGTTTTACATCTTCTATGCGAAAGTGTTCAATTTTCATAAGGTCTTCTCGACTGTTATTCAAAAGGTCCAATAATGTATGTATATTGGACTTTTTGAGACAATTATAGATCCTAGGAGGCAATTCTGATTGGTCAATAAAAATATATTTCAATGCTATTTCTTTTTTCTTTTTTGTTAGTTTAACTAATCTATCATGAAACGGAAAAAAAGGTAAAGTAACATCGTGTTGATTGTTTTCTAAATGTAAGTTTTCTTCTTCCGAATGTAGAAAAGGAATAAATAAATCAATCAAATTGCGAGAGGCTTCATGAAGTGCTTCTTTCGGAGTTAAACTTCCATTTGTCCATATTTCTAGAAAAAGTATCTCCTGTTTTTCATTATCATTCCCATAACAATGAATACTATGATTCGCATTTCGAACAGGCATGAATACAGCATCTATAGGATAACTTCCGTCGTGAAAGTTCTTTGGCGTTTTTATACCGTATCCTCTATTTCTCTCGATTTGTAATCCAATACACAAATCAATTGGTTCAGTTAGGCTGGCTACATGCTGTGTATTATCAACGATTTCCACAGAAGGTGGTAAGATGATGTCTTGAGCAGTTACATATCCGGGACCCTTGGCACAAATAAAGGCGTTACGAGTTCCATACAAATTCCCTCTCAATACAATTTCTTTCAAATTCATTAAAATTTCATGGACTGATTCTTGAATACCTACTATGGTAGAATATTCGTGCGGTATTTTCTCAGATTTTGCACGTGTAATGCATGTTCCTTCTAGTTCTCCAAGCAAAGCTCTTCGCATCGCAATGCCTATTGTGTCGGCTTGGCCTTTCATAAGTGGAGACAGAATAAAGCGTCCATAATAAAGGCGCTTACTATCTGTTCTTGATTCAACACACTTCCACTGTCGTGTCCGAGTCGAAGTAGAGACTTTTACTTTCTCTCGAACCATAGTAATATTATTTTATTTGATCAGATCATTGAATCATTTATTTCTCTTGAAATCTCTTTAGTGTTTATTTCTACACACGTCTTTTTTTAGGGGGTCTACATCCATTATGTGGCATAGGGGTTACATCCCGTACGAAACTTAATAGTATACCACTTCTACGAATAGCTCGTAATGCTGCATCTCTTCCGAGACCAGGACCCTTTATCATAACTTCTGCTCGTTGCATACCTTGGTCTACTACTGCTCGAATAGCATTTCCCGCTGCGGTTTGAGCAGCAAAAGGGGTCCCCCTTCTTGTACCCTTGAATCCACAAGTGCCGGCGGAGGACCAAGAGATTACCCGACCCCGTACATCTGTAACAGTAACAATGGTATTGTTGAAACTTGCTTGAACATGAATAACTCCTTTTGGTATTCTACGTGCACTTTTCCGTGCACTACTGCGCCCATTCCTACGTGAACCAACTTTTGGTATAGGTTTTGCCATATTTTATCATTTCATAAAGATAAGTCAGAGATATATGGATATATCCATTTCATGTCAAAACAGATCTTCTATTTTTATTTCTTTATCGCTTTCTTTAAGATTAGTTTCTTTTCTTTCAGGAGTTCTTTTTAGAATAGAAAGATTATCCTTGTCTTTGTTTATGTCTCGGGTTAAAACAAATTACGATAATTCGTCCCCTCCTACGGATTAGGCGACATTTTTCACAAATTTTACGAACGGAAGCCCTTATTTTCATAGTTGTTATTCCTAAAATTTTTCCGAATTCGCTTATTGGAAGAAAATAAGTTTCTTGAAATTTGAATTGGATCCCCCTGAAAGGAATCTTGAAGTTTAAAAAACTACCTAATCGTTCGAATCCTTGTTGCGAAGTCTATAAATTATACGCCCCCTGGTTGAATCATAAGCACTTACTTCACTTTTGTTGACTCTATCCCACGTTGGTAAAACTCTCCCGAAACATAATCTAAAATCAGATCTTCATTATCTAAAGGAATCCGGAGTGGGAGTGATTTACTAATTAAACCTTCATGAATCCATTTTGTTGTTCTTTTATTCCAGGTAAAACTTCCTTGACGTATCAACTACCGTAGGGCAGGAGGAGTTCTATTAGACAACCCATGCTTTTTTCTTTTTTTTTGCACAAATGGAGAGTTTCGGATACAATTCGTATACCGGACGGATTACCATATATAACACAAAATTTCTCCACCGATTCTCTCTAGTCGAGCCTCCCGGTCTGTCATTATACCCCGAGAAGTAGAAAGAATTACAATCCCCATCCCGCCTAAAATCCTAGGAATTTGTTGATAGTTAGAATAGATTCGTAGACCTGGTCGACTGATCCGTCGTAAATTTAAAATAGTTCTATGTGGTCCTTTTCTATTCCTTCTATGTCGTAGGGTTAAAACCAAAAAATATTTGTTGCGTTCCCGATGTTTCCTTACGTTATCGATAAAACCTTCTCGTAAAAGTATTTTAACAATGTTTTCAGTGATGTTAGTAGATCCTATTTGAATCGTTCCTTTTCTATTCATATCAGCATTTCGTATAGAGGTTATTATGTCAGCAATAGTGTCCTTACCCATGGTAAACTAAAATTTTTGTTGCTCCCGAATTTTGATATAACCAACGTGGTCTTTTTTTTTACTTAGTAAAGGTATATACGTGAGACACAATCTACTAATTAATCTATGCCATTAAAATACTCTAAATACTCTAACTATACTTGGGTCTCGTCTTATAATACCTCGGGAGCTAATGAAACTATTTTAGTGAAATTTAACTGTCTCAATTCCCGGGCGATCGCACCAAAAATTCTAGTTCCTTTTGGATTTCCTTCTTGATCAATGACAACGGCAGCATTGTCATCATATCGTATTATCATCCCGTTGTCGCGTTTGAGTTCTTTACGAGTACGTACAATTACAGCTCTGATGACTTCTGATCTTTCTAGAGGTGTATTTGGTACTGCTTCCTTGATCACAGCAACAATAACGTCACCAATATGAGCATATCGGCGATTACTAGCTCCTATGACTCGAATACACATCAATTCTCGGGCCCCGCTGTTATCTGCTACATTCAAATGGGTCTGAGGTTGAATCATTTTTTAAATCTCTTTTTTCAATGTAACAAAGGACGAAGAAAAAAAGAAATATTGTTTGTCAAAAAAAAAAGGAAACTCGCAATTGTTTTTTTTATTCCCAAGAAAAGACTTCTTTCCTTTGGTTCTATATTCCTATCCTGAAATAATGAATTGAGTTTTTATAGGCATTTTTGACGCCGCTATTGAAATAGCCTTTCTGGCTATATTTTCGGCTACTCCGCTCATTTCATAAAGGATTCTGCCCGGTTTAACGACAGCTACCCAATACTCGGGAGATCCTTTCCCCGAACCCATACGTGTTTCTGTAGGTCTTACCGTAACGGGTTTGTCTGGAAATATACGTACCCATATTTTTCCACCACGGCGTACATTTCGTGTCATTGCGCGGCGCCCCGCTTCTATTTGTCTAGATGTAATCCAAGCGGGTTCAAGTGCTTGAAGAGCATATCTACCAAAACAAATCCGATTACCTCGATAAGATATCCCCTTCATTCTTCCTCTATGTTGTTTACGAAATCGGGTTCTTTTGGGGTTATAGTTGATGGTTGTTGTTTATGAATTCCATCTCTACTACAGAACTGGACATGAGAGTTTCTTCTCATCCAGCTCCTCGCGAAAAAAAATGACTAAAAAAATATTTAATTCTTAATCTTAAGATATACAGGTAGTTAATGAATAATTGAATCTTGGGATTCTTTGCTTTGCGATTTTATCTGATCTATTATAAATTTGTATATCTTGTTTGGATCTATTGGATATATAAGTATAAGGAATTAAACACGGATTCTATTTCTAGATAATGTCTTATCTTGGTTTTGTTATAATGTTATAACGAATCTTTATTTTGTTTTTTATCATATTCATATCAGATTCAGATCGACAAAAATTGAACAATCAAATAAAATTAAACTCAAATTTTCGCGGGCGAATATTTACTCTTTTTCTAGTTCAGTTGTCGGGTTAACCCATAACCTCTCAGAATCAGAATAAAAAGAAATGCAGTGGTCTCTGGTTTGTTCCGCCATCCTCCCCGATAAATCATTAGGATTCGTTTTCAATAGAATCCTCCGCATTCACGGGTTCCGTCGTTCCCATCGCTCTCGATTAATGCTTAGGTCTGAATTCTCCAATGGAGCCTTAATTTAAATTTTTTATTTCTATTTATTTAATAAAATAAAAATAAAATTTGTTCTTGAGTCAACCTTCTCAGTCTTTATTGACTTAAGTTAAGGCTCTTGATTTTTTCTTCAATGAACAGATATTCATCTAATTATTGATGAATCTCTATTGATGCTCTATTACATTGCTCTTTATGAGATGCTTCATAGACCTTACATATTGAATCCTATATCATTTCATTGCTATTTCTGTTTCTCTCTTTCTCTCATCCTTCTATTTATCCACATACTTTTTATTTTGCTTCACAATTTCGATCTATTCATAATCAGATTGGTTTTGTCTTTTACTTAATGCAAAAAAATTCAGTTGCTATAATGATATGACCAATATATCATATCTTGACTGATTCTTTGGATCCAGATAATCCGAAGCGATGAGTTGGTTCTTAGTGCTATAGTTATTAGCTTATACTGTGGTCCGCCCATTTTTTTTTTTTTGAATTCTAAGCCTAAAAAACCCAACGAGTCGCACACTAAGCATAGCAATTATATCAAATGATCAATCAAATTTTTATTTAACCTTATAGAATTTCCTTAGAGAATTTATAACTGCTCATTTTTTTATTTTTATGTTCAATCAAAAAATAAAAGAATTTGTCATTTTTTGTTCTATCGCAGAATAGAACGTAAAGACAAGTAGAGTCTTATTCTTATTATTCTTCGTCTATAAATATCCAAATTTTGATTCCTAATACCCCATAGATAGTTCGAACTCTATAAGAGCAATACTCAATTTTCGCTCCAATGGTTTGTAGAGGAACCCTACCTTCTCGGATCCATTCGACACGTGCGATTTCTTTTCCGTCGATACGCCCTGCAATTTGTATTTGAATTCCTTTTGTATCCGCTTGCTCAGTTAATTCAATAGCCTTTTTCATTGCCTTTCGAAATGAAACTCGATTCTTTAATTGTCCGGCTATAAATTCGGCAAGAATATTAGGGTGCCCATAAGGATTTCCAATTCTTGTAATAGCAATGTTGAGTTTTCGGTTCATACAATTAAGTTTTTTTTGCACATTCATCTGTAGTTCTTCGAGTTTTCGTGGCTTATCTTCAATTAATAATTTAGGAAATCCCATATAGATTATCACCTGAATTAGATCCAGTCTTTTTTGAATCTCTATACGTGCAATTCCCTCGACACCAGAAGATAGTCTCGTATTTTTTTGTACATAATTCTTGATACAGTCTCTTATTTTTTTATCTTCTTGTAGACCCTCGGAATACTTTTTCGGTTGTGCAAACCAAAGAGAATGATGACTTTGGGTTGTACCAAGTCTGAAACCAAGTGGATTTATTTTTTGTCCCATAATCCTCCACTACTATATATTAGGATATGTCATATTTGTGTTCTTATTTATCCCTTTTTTAGCCATCCTAGCCATCCGGTGTTTTTTGGTTTTGGGCG